ACGGTTCCCTGCGGTCCGAACCCGGTGCCGCATTAGGTTAGGGAACTGGGCGATAATAGCTCCTCCGCATCCCAAAGCGCGCTGCCCTCCTAGGCGCGCAACACTAAGTAATCCAAGCCAACCCACATTACTGACTAACGGTGGATAATCAAATTTCTTAGACGTACTAAATACAACTCCATGAATGAGCAAAATGAAGGTTGCATTAATGATAAAGATCTCTGGGGAAACCGCTAAAAAAAGATTGAACATGTGGGAGGATCCGAACGAATTCTGCTTTCATTTCCCACGTATGGAGCACTGAGTTACTTACGTTACGGTCTTCAGCAGGTAGGCTGCACGCGGCTAGCTACGTCCCATGCGTCAGTTTGTGGACCGCGCGCACTACGTGGAAGAGTTCTCTGGGGGGTTGTCCTCCCTAAGGAAAACCTTCCCTTTTAATTGTAGGAAAGTATCAGATCTTTTTCCGCCTTGATTCAAATCGGTCAAAAAGGAATGTAGCCTTTCTAAGGACTCTTCCCCCGTGGCGGTTCTCGGATTATCCAGGGCTCGAGCTCCCCGCCCCAGCCAATCTCCCGTTGGGTCAAGGCCCGCCATGAGTTTGATAATTTCTACCTTGACCTCGAACAGGTCTTCGGCGTTGATCCGGGCGAGGTATATCTCTAGGGGGGAAGGCGCGGTTTTGGCGGCTAAAAGACGACGCTCGATAGAGAGGACCGAATCCCCCCCTATCACTTCTTCCGGGGAATACGGGTAGGGAACCCCTTGTGGGGGCTGATTCGATGGACCAGCTTCGTCCCCCCGGGGAGCATTAGCAGGCGGCACGCGTCCAGATTCTGGCTGATTCACCGACGTGCCCGTTTCTGCTGACCCGCTGCTCGTTGTTGCTGGCCAGCTTTCCAACAAAACATCGAGGCCGAAGGAGTCCTCCCCATTATCAGGGCCCGATGGGCCGGAAGAAGGGCCCGGAAGAGAAAGACTTCTTTCTTGGCCATCGTTAGGGTTTGCGCCGTTAAAAAAGAAAGTGAAAGTGGTCGGAATCAAATAAAAAAAATAAGATCGAAACCAAGCACCCACCCCCGCAATGAGAAACAGAATCAAGAAGAACAGAATATAACAATTTTGACCCCTCGAAACTCTTATTCGATAAATAAGGATTAAAGTGATTAAAACAAACAAAAGACATAAAAAAGAACGGGTGGACACTGGGCCCTCCGCCCCTAGAAAATGCCAAAAATAAATGGTTATTATAGCACTGATCACCTTGAGTATGAAAAAAGGAAAAAACATGTTGATCTCTTTACATATACTATCCCCCCGGTTGTTGCCCTATCAAGATGTGTCCCTTCCTTTGACCCCTTTTCCATGAACCTAAAACGAATAAAGAAAACACTTTTCTCTTTTCAAAGCTACGAGAATTTATGTTTCGCTGCTTTTCTACTTGGCTGTACGACATGAGTTTCAGTATACCGTCAACCCCCGCTGAAGCACTGGAAAAATGTTGACCACGATTTCTAGCGCTTTTCAAAAACCATTTGCTTGCAATGCTTGGACAGGTAAAACAGTACGCCCACTAGAGCCTTCAGCCTTCATACTATTAATAAAGTACACTGAACACTCACCCAATCTTGAAAGTGGAGTGAAATCAATCAACTGGCATACCTTGAATCTAGCCTGCAATCCTTTCGCACTTCTCTTAAGAGATAGTAAGCAAGACTTGGCTACGATCTTTCTTCTTTTTTCTTTTAATAAATTTATAGTTACAAAGTCTTATTGCAGACCTTCGTCTTCACGGGTTGTTGTTGAAACCGACTCCTCCCCTTGGCGTTGTCCCTATAGGTTGAACTGCTAATGCCTCCGATTAGAGATTTCACAATGCCATAGGATTGATTGAAGTTTCTGGCCGGGTAACCTTTCATTCCTACACCCAGAATAAAGGCTTCCCTGCCGTAGTTGGGTTCATTAGGTCGTTTGCCTTCGGCCAATTGAGAATGATCCATTTATATAGATGAAACTAATCATCTTTTTTTTTTAGATGGAAGCCGGTTCCACGACTTTAGTGGAAATGATGATCCTGCTCCCCCTGAAAGTATCAACTACCTGAGGCTAAGGCGGATTTGTCAACGGCTGTGCTGCTGGCAATGATTATAATAGCTATGGCCTTTGCTCAAACCTACCTGATTAGAAAGATAAGGCGCCTTTACTTAATAGAATTAAGTTCCCGAATAGAAAAAATAAGGATCTCAGGTTTCAAAAGCCCTAGATATAGATGTCCGGGAAGTGCTTCCTTGCATTAAAGCACATTCCGGGAGTGAAAGGTCATAGGGCTCATAGACATTCTATATTTCTTATCTTTCCTTTATGGTAATAGCGGGATCATAGATCTCTCTTTTCAAAGTTGGCAAAGTGAAAACGCTGGTTCCGCAATAACCAAGTCAATCCAATCCTCAAGGGGAGAGGGGTCCGTATCCTGGGACTTAACTTAAGGATTTAGGGATCCCTCAAAGGACCGGGTTCAGGCTCAACCAAGTCTTCGTCCACCCTTTCTCGAACCAGATCCATGCCTTGGGCTTGAGTCCCAGCTTCGGTAGGGGTCCAAACAGCATTATCCATTTCTAATTCCGAATTCTCATCCATAGGTGGAAATTCTTCTATAACGGCATCAATTGGTTGTTTTGCTTATTCAACGACCCCTTCCCCTGAGCTGGTTTTAGCTCTGGCAAACAGCCCTGATAGCTTACAATCTAGTACAGGTTCTAGGTTGAAAGAATCAATGGAACCAAGCTTTCTGCTCAGGTTCAATGTGACTCTAAGGCACTTGTTGATGCGCTACTACTATCAGTTCGACTTTAGCAGTTAGGATTTATTTGACTTAGCCGTGCCTGCCTGACCTCAGTTAGGGAATAAATTGAATATGATAGGACCCTTTCTCACTCATTCTCCTCACTTGGCTTCTCTTACCACCTAAATGACTACTCAAAACAACACACTTTCTTGGTTGAGCTGATGGAGACTATTCAAGAATCCTAGCTTATCCCCCGGATCTTACTAATAAAGAAAGCGCCAAGACAGAACTTAAAGTGCGGAATCCCCTCCTGCTGCAGGGATTGGAAATTGCGGAATATCCGGATTTAGGCTCTTGCAAAGAAGGCAATTCATTCGTAGTAGGATATTGAAACCTCAAACCCTCTCTGTCAACAACATCTAAAAGATTAGGAGGAAGGAGCTCTCGCTCTCTTCCATATTCAATTCTCGGAAGAAGATTCTCAGAAGCGGATTCTACGCATCAGACTAACTGGAGTTCATGCTTTCCTGCGTGAGACAAAGGAAGCACAAATTTACTTACTCGGCGGGAAGGGAAATGAAAGACTTGTCCTCCCTCTCAAAAGAAGGTTATTTTCAACTATAGAAAAATAAAAAAAATATATAAAATAGATAAAGATATATAGGCTTTTTCGCTTCTTCGTCAAGCTTTCGAGCAGCTCTTTCAACTGCCGCCTAATCCCCCAACATGCTCAAGAACCGAGAGCCGCCCAGGGACTGGACTCCACCAAGAGGTTCTTTCTCTCACGTCATTTCGCCCACCCGTTTCATTTCCTTTTGCCGAAGTTCGTTCAGTCGGTAAGCATCCCGTTAGCTCTTCATATTTCCTAGCCCATCTATCCCCACTATCCCCGAATTATGTAAGCCGTAAGGAGTCCGTAAAATGTGAATAAAGTCCTCACGCGAAAGTGCATCGCCTTCGCTTATCTTGTTTTTTAAGGTCAGTTCTTGTATGATGTCGACGAAGGGCTCATGTTCACGATTATTATTCTTGCAAAACTCGGAAAGTATTAAAGCACATTTATTCCTCAAGCTGTCGACTGTGTCAGTCGGAAGTGCATACGGCAGATCAGCTTCCTCTACCTAGGTACGGATTGGATGCTCCTCCTGCTCGGGCAGGACTCTCAGACGGCTATGATCGGACAATAGAGTATGTAAGATATAGCTCGTGCCTCTTAGGCTTAACAAGATGGGGTTCGGATGAAAACGGATCTCGCTAATCCAGTCTATTCTATTTTGTTTGAATAGTCCAAGTAGTTGACTACAGGATCGGATCCTCTGCCTTTGCCTGAAACTTTCACTGTCTGTCAAAGGAATAGCTGAACTACTACATTGATTAGGCGGATCTAACTCTTTTGAGAAATGCCCAGAAGCGTCTGTCTACTAGTTCAGTTGAGAACAAGGTGTCGAACTAGACTGATAACTGATCGTCTATCGAAGCGCCTCTTTAAAGGCAGGATGCCGAGAATCGTGTCTCTATATACGAAGAGCAGGCATGCGTGGGACTTTAGGACAAGACTCCGTAAGACCTTTCGTTTAATATGCCTTTTGTTTACGACGAATAGGAATAGGTTCTTTTCAGATTTGACATAAGAGGGTAATTCGTCAAATTGGAATCGGATCTAACATGTGCAGCCTAAGCTTACTTCTCTTGGCTCCCGGCGGGGTTGTCTAGTCCTAAAGCTAACCAGTTTACTTACTATTATATAATAATATATAATAAGCCTTAGCCTTCGGCCCATGAAATAGAGATGGCCCGGACCCAAGATTCGGATGGGTTGGATGCTTGGATATTCTTTTCTTTCTTCTAGTAGGGTGGTATGGTAATCCATTTCTTACTTACCAGGCTGGGATATAATCTAAGGTAAGGTTGCTTTCTATGTAGATAGGAGAGCCTAATCTCTGTACTAGCTCTATCTATCAGGGAAGAAGGGAGGCGATTTCAAAGCGAAGCATTAACTGAAGGATGCGCTTGCCCATGGCCTCATCTTCCCATTTTTTGAGTCTTTAGTCACCGAGAAGACTACTTCTGTAGCTTAAAAAGTACCTTAGGACACCACTTTTTCTAAAGTCGGGTGCGAGTCTTGCTGAGTCAACTCTCAACTCATAATTTCTTAAGAAGAAAGCTTAAGAAATTGGCAAGAAGTAGGATAGGAGGAGCATTAGTAGCGAATCCCTGAGATTGGAATTCAATCTCGAGAAAGTCATGAAACTTGAATTAAAATTGAATAGATCCGTAAAGCAGAATAATGATTTTCATCTGAAGTAGCCATTCCCCTTTCAGTAGTTGAAGTACTTTCATCTGTCTAAATGCTTTCCGTAGCTCCTTTGATCGAATTTAGAGTAGCTCGTGGATGAACAGATTCGAGAATCAATAAAAAGGTTCCGCTAACCAACTGATACCGTAGTAGAAGATTCGGCTAGTGATCCACCTCTCTATTTCCCAATAGAAAGAGTTATTCTATGAAAAAAAATATCGTTTTTTTCTTCTTCACATATACAAGCTAAAACTACAGCCAACAGGGTGGAAGTTGTGTCTTTACAGTAACTCTCCTCTAATAACGTAGGCCGTCCTCCTCTATGTGTCTACAACTTAGGATTCTGTTGGAGCCGTGCTCGCACTGCATGATGATGATAAGAAGAAGAGAGCTTTGGACTAATTTAATTTAGCTAAGTTGTTCAATGATAATAATGCATAAAATAAATTCACAGCTATGGAGAAAACCTGTGCAGCAGTCATAGCAGCGCTTTCAGGTTAAGTTATGAAACTAAAGTTTATTTTCGGGGAAGCCGCCCAAGCGAGCAAATCTGTTCTACGATCGGGTATTGTGCCTATTGGATTAGCTGCTAGTGGGAATCTATTCTGTATTATAGCTTTCTCTTCCTTTCAGTCCCTCGTCCATGAATGTGACTCCCTTGCTGGAAGGTCTCCCACGTATAGAACTATAAAGAAATGCCTGTAAGGTCTTTGGTCACTCCTTGGCAGCCTGTCCTAAGTCTAAGAAGCAGGTGACCCCTAATCCACCTGAGGGTGGTAGCAAGGCTACCTCTGAGGGCGATTGGATTAAGGTACAGAAGAAGGGGAAGGGGAAAGATGTTCTAGATAACAGAGTTTCCGCTCTGCCTGTCTCTTCATAAGAGCCATCGAGGGTTTTGAATATGAGTCTTGCTGCCCGCTCTGAGCCTGAGAGGATTTCTGATCGTCTAGAGGATCCTGTTAGCAATGCTCCTCTAGCCTTCAACAGTCAGGGTGAGTTGTCAGCTTCTTCTTTGGTCCCGCGGGGTGAAGGCCCTTCTAACTCGGAAGTAGGGTCACAGTATACGGATACCCCTGTGATAGACAGGGATCTTTCTCTTGTTACAGGTGAACATTCTGAGGGGAAACCTGCTTTGGCCTTTTCTACTCCCACTGGGATTTCGTTAGGGGGAAGCTCTGAACCCCTCACTCTTTCTCCGGACCATAAGCCCTTGGGTGGTTGGTAAGGTTGTCGACTCTGAACGAATGGTTTTATGTGAAGAAGAGGTGGTCACTATTATAAAGAATCAGATCCCGTTACAGTTAGGAAGGCAAGTGCCATCCGAGAGTCTTCTTCGTCTTCTGCTGGAACTCTTTTCCCTAAAGGTAGTGAAGTGAGCCGAGGAGAGGCTGGATGGAATTAAGCTCGACCAGCGGGAGAGGAAGCATGACCAATCTTATCTTGTTTCAGAAGCTGGTAGAGAGTAGAGAATAGAATAGGCTGTGATGCCGGGAGAGATATTTTTTCTCTTGAGAGATCCTTTGAATATGACCAGGGGGATAGAAGCCCACGGAGCGGTAGGCTAAGCCGGAAATAGAGAGAGATGTGATTAGATTAGCACGAGGAAGGGAAGAATCTTGGTCGTGGGATAGCAGTTTTTGAATCAGTCTCCTTTGGCGTTCAATAAGTAGAAGATCAAGGCAGCTTCTGCTTTTAGGTCAGCTCTTTGGCTCCTTGCTATAAAGAGTGAAGTGACCTTCGGGCGAGGAGAAAGTCAGTAAGAATAGGACCGGAAACTGTGCGTTTGGCTATTGGTGAGTCTGTCTTTCTTGAGAAAAAAATGGAGCGACCAGCCCCTCCATTTGGGTCATGAGACTAGCCAACTGTCTATCCCTGTGGGCTAACTCAACTTATAAGCTTGCTATCTTAGCATCCACTTGGGATAACCTTTCACTTGGATACGATCTAAAACGATTCCACATTCAAGAAAGAACCAGACCAGGCCAACCAAGAGATAGGATCAGATGAAGGAGAGAGAGAACTACTATTGAAAGAAGGCGAATCGCTACTTCTTGTTGCTATAAAATGGTAAAATACTACTTCTTGGACTGTGCCGACACCCGAGAAGACTAATTAGAGATTTGCTAAGCGAACGAGCCTGAAAGCGCTTCTCCTAGCTTTATCTTAAGTCTTATACATTAATTAAGCAATCTGACTTATATGCTCCTCTCCCCTTGCTTTATTACACCGATAACTGCAGATGAAGCGAAGGGCATCGATTATCTATTTAGACGAACGAAGAATAAGATAAAGGCAGCTAATTCACCCGCATCTGTTGGAGGAAGGAATGGACATAGGTTAATCCATAGTAGAAGGAAGAAGCTGTGAGACATTAAAATATTCTTTTATAAGATTATTAACAATATATGTCCTAATATTATAGTTCTAGCTTTCTTCATTGATAGTCCAAAGTCTCGATAATTAGCTCTCGGTCTTCCGGTCGCAAAACAACGTCGATGAAGACGTGTAGGTGCGCTATTCCGCGGTGGGGATTGTAACTTTCTATAAAATCCCCATTTGTCATTCAACGACTGAACTTTCCTTATCTCCTAAGGTGAATAAAGGAGGTGGGAGTACCCGGGGTGATCCTAGATCATCCTTGATGACACCAAGCTGAGGAGGCTGAACCAAGCTCTTCTACCACCGCTCTCTTGTTCTCTTTTCGACAAGGATAGGCGCACATGGAAATGTAAGGTGGCTTATTTCGGGTTGGTAGTCTACTCTATTCACAGGTCTTCGACCGCTTATCTTTTATTCCAACAGTTCGCTGATACTCACTGGCCGGAGACAGTCTCCCGCCTTAAAAGTAGACAAAGCTCGAGCCTCTTCACTACGATCTACGGGAACTCTTCGCTAAAGGCTCACCGGGGGACTGATCTATACTCCTCTAGCTAGTTCACTCATCTACGTGCAATGTTTGCATGCTTCATTGATATACCGAACGCACCTCTATTACCAGATTCCACGTTGTCGGAAGCCCGCCCTTTTCTCTTGAATCCATATTCCGCTAACTAAGCCGGCTAAACCTTTCCTACCTTCCTTCTGCTTTGCTGCTTACTCTTTGAAAACAATAATTTTAAGTAGCTTGTACTACTGAGCTTAAACCCCTTGTTGTCATAGATCGGGTGAATGCCCTTTCCTTTAGTTGCCCTTTCAGTGGAGTAAGCCAAAGCGAGTGAAGGGGGTCTAGTCGCATACCCCTATCGTCTTATTGTTCTATTCGTTGCAGTAGGCGAAGTCGTATTTGTTACCAGCCATTTTGTTTAATGCCAAGATCGGGGAACTCTTCTTCCTACTTAAAAAATATTTTTTCGGTATTTTCTTTCTCTTATCTATGAATGAAAGATTTACGATCGAGAGAAAGCGGACAATTAAGTGACATGATATATATAAACCTTATACTTCAAAGGAATGAACTCAAGACCGGTTCCATTCTCGTTTCCTACAATGGATGCTTTTAAAGACCAGGAAACTGAGCAATAAGTCCATCCGATAGTGGGTGGTGTAGTTGGAGATCAAAAAGTTCTGTTTTTATGGGCAGCTCAAAAGTATAAATAAGTCTTTCGCTGTGACTAAGGATAGACAGGACTCTCGGTTCGTCTGAGCCTGAGTCGAAGACTTCGGATCCTGCATCTGCTTCAGTTAATTAGGTTAAAATGTGCCTTACCCACATCATCTGAGATGCAGTAATTTCCTACTTAAGATTCAGATGCCTATGTTGCTGCTGATGTGGAGAAATTGGTACCAGCCTACTCGTGATCTTCCTTTAGCTGGGCACGCACCTTGTCAGTAAGATGTGAAGCTGTTCACTCTGCTTTCCCTGGTTCAGACAGATTCCCAAGCTAGGTTGTAGCCACGACGGCGCTGTTCCTTTCTCTTCGTTCTGACCTTAAGAGAAGAACTTCGCTCTTTTTCTTCTGCCTCGTTCACAAGGGCACTTCAGAGAGAAAAGAAGGAATTCCCGTCAAAAGGTCGATCGAAAATGAACATCTTTGCTGAAATCCTTTCTCTTTCTTAGTAGAAAGAGGGTCCAATCAAGCAACCAGTCTTTGGATGCCAGGGCACTTGCCTTCCCTTCCAACCATCGGCGTATCAGCTTCCAGAGCTGATGCTTTATCCAATCCAGTTTTTGTCCCTTGATTTTGTAATCAGATCTATCTGTCCCTCTCTTACCTTCTAAGGAAGGGGCACGGTTAGCCAATCACCTGGCATTGGGTCAAGAACTTAAGGAACGGGCGCAGAGCCCTAGTGAAGAGGTACCTCCATACTGAACACCAACTCACACCGAATAGCCTTTGTTGTATCGTCACTTTCGGATCAACATCCGGAAGAGGCTTTTTTGCGCTCATCTCCTTCTCTTCAGGGATATGTAACTCCAAGCCATCAACATTTGGGAAAACAACATACCTTGATGCAAACCTATAAACTCCTTAAACCACCTCTTAAAGTGAACGTGAGTAGGATCTTTAAGTTTCAGAGAGGGCTGCTATTGCCTCTCCTTCACAAGCCCGATTCCGATGGTTATGGTTACAGCAACAGTTAACCTTCCGGGTCTTGACTAGGAAACTGGCTCTGCGAAGACGCTTCTTTGGTGTTCTTCCGGCGGATGAAAATAAAAACCAACTAGCCAACCAGAAAAAAAGGCTTCCGTCCTCGGAACTAAAGCTGGTTCTATTCCGGACAAGAAAGCAAAGCCGGGGACCTAGGTGGGAGGAACTGACTTGACTGGTGAAATTCCGGTACTTAGTCATTCTACTGACAAAGAGAGGGGACCGAAGGAGAGAAGAGGTTTAGCCCTTTCCCTAATGGTCGATCGAGTAACTATGCCCCTTGATCCTAACCAAAGGAAGGAAGCTACCCTAGTCCACGAGTGAAAGACT